TTGGAGGGAGATCTTTCATACCTTTAGAGATCCACCCTACAATATGGAGTAAAAAAGCCAAAATAAATGATTTATTTTCAGCCTTTATGAAATAGATTCTTGAACCTTTTTCATACTCATGTCACGACGAAGTACTGCAGAAAAAAAAACTGCAAAATCCGATCCTATTTATCATAATCGATTAGTTAACATGGTGGTTAACCGTATTCTTAAAAACGGGAAAAAATCATTGGCTTATCGAATTCTTTATCGATCCATCAAAAATATTCAACAAAAGACGGAGAAAAATCCACTATCTGTTCTACGCCAAGCAATACGTAGAGTAACCCCCAATGTAACAGTAAAAGCAAGACGTGTGGGTGGATCAACTTATCGAGTTCCCATTGAGATAAGATCTACACAAGGAAAAGTACTTGCCATTCGTTGGTTATTAGGGGCATCTCGAAAACGACCGGGTCGAAATATGGATTTCAAATTGAGTCACGAATTAATGGATGCTGCCAGAGGGAATGGCAATGCTATACGCAAAAAGGAAGAGACTCATAGAATGGCAGAGGCCAATAGAGCTTTTGCACATTTCCGTTAATCTATAAACAGGATCGAGATCTACCTATCTATATAGTGGATCTACATATCCTGATAAATTTGAATTAGATTCCCGTGCCCTCTTGAGAAGGCTTGCTTAAGGAGATAGATTATGGAGGAATAATCGATCCTATTCATGAGGATTATGTCAATTTTCTATTCCGAAAATTGGAAGTTAGAAATGATTTCTACTCTTTCGGAGATTCAAATAAATTACTAATTCATGATCTCACATGTACAAAGTGAAAACTTAAATTGAAATTATACCCTGAGATCATTTGAAAGAGTTTTATTTGCTTTTCTACCATGGAAGTTCTCTTTCTTTCCCCGGCCAGAATGTATCCTGATTCTCGTCCTAATTCTTCATTATCGATGATCAAGAAGATATAGCTTGGTTTTCATCTCTTTGTAATGAGCATAGTGGTCTTATCATTTCGGTGGTCTTATCATTTCGATGGAGAGAAGAACCTATGATCAGCTCTTTGGGTCATTTTCGAACGAACAATTTCAACGAAATATTTTGATGAATCAATTTATTACGTTCAACCCTATGTGTTCCTCTATCCGTGGAGTACATTCAATGTACAGAAATGACTATAACATAGTTTCTTTTATTCGTATTAACAGCTGCTCTAGGAGGAATGTGTTTTTTTTTTACGTGGTGCTAATGTAATGATTCAGCCTCATAGTTTTATAATGTTTCAGTTCATGTTCTTATATATTCTATTTATATACCAGAAGAGATGTACGCCTCAATCCAATGAGGCTACTATGAAATATTCACTTATGGGTGAGGCAAGTTCTTCCATTCTGCTGGTCTGGTCTATGCTCTTTCTTGGCTATATGGTTTATCCGGGGGAGAGATTGAGCTTCAAGAAATAGTAAATGGTCTCATAGATACACAAATGTATGACTCTCCAGGATTATGAATTGCGCTTATATCCATAACTGTAGGAATTGGGTCCGAGCTTTCCCCAGTTCCTTTTCATCAATGGACCCCTGACGTATATGAAGGAGTATGATTCGTTCTACAAATTACAAATTATTACCTATATAATAAAATATAGTGAGATATCTCTCTTTCTTTTTTTTAGATGTTTCTATCTCTCAAAACTCTATGGACATGCGGAAAAGAGAAAGAAAAGGACTGTTACCCCTACCTCCCACTCGGACCAAGACATCAATCGCTTTTACCGAAATAACAATTAAGGTAAAGCAAGGTCAGAAACAACTAAAAAAACTAATATATTTTAATGAAAAAAGATATTTTGTAAGAAGGATTGGTAATATTTTCTATTGATTTAATAGATTTGGTCTTATACATACGCGAGGAAGGTAATAAAAAAGGAATCAGATTCTTTTTTACGACCGATCGATATCAATACTCCAATACGCTATCTCTTACATATATTCTATATTCATCATGATATGAATAATATATATATATACTATTCATGTAATAGGATTCACTTTTTTGATGCCTTGATGGTGAAATGGTAGACACGCGAGACTCAAAATCTCGTGCTTAAGAGCGTGGAGGTTCGAGTCCTCTTCAAGGCATAATATTTTTTCATGTTTATTGAATGAGCGATTCAATGGCAAATATCGTATGATATTCTCTCAATAGACTGGGATGGGATAGATTTCCCTCGTATCAACAGATACGAGGTATTCCGACAATTAACTACAAGTTTAAGCTGCTGGAATAGGACAGTGGATCACAGACAGGATCTTGGCGATCTTCTCTATCTAATGAGGAGTCCATTCCGAAATGGTCCGCTCTTGTATTATGAGGTATATTTCATTAAGGACAAAGATTGAGAAGAATCTTTTAAGATCTTGCAAGATACATAGATTGACCATATACTCCTTGCAAAATTTTGCAAGATCCGGTAGTTGCGACCGAACCTCAACAACTATATCCGGATCCTGTGACTCTATGATGAACCTTTCCTCTCCTCTTAATAGTGTGGGAAGAGGGAATACTAGAACCGAAATCGAGGAGATAAGAAGTAAGCATAGTTTAGTAGAGAATATCTCATTAGGTTAAAGAGAATGGGCTTGTCTTTACTATGCTTACCCTACATGGTCGAGATCTCGGAGTGAGGAACCTATCTTAAAATGAAAAAAAAAAAAATATAAAATCTTTTTTTCCTCCAACATACTTACTATTCTTGGACAATACCAGGAAAAGATTAATTAAGGATCTGAAATCGGAGCTAGAGCCTCTCATTGATTTTCTGCCCGGTCAATTTTTTTACTTAATTCCATATTTCATTGCTCTTTCATCGATGGTTAGAGATTGGCTGATGTGAAATCTTAATCCTGTTATGAATTGAGTGTTCAATTTCATTTGGAAAAAGCCATTTCTTCTCCAACAATGTCTTTGTCATTTGATCCAATAACATTCTGTTAGATAGGAACAGATTTGATAAATATTGATAACTCTCGGATAGAGTATTATAAACAAAAGATTCATTAGATAATAAACTATTGGTTCCGAAGCATCTTTTGTGATGAATTAACGATTCGAAGCGGTCAACCTTTTTTATTGGATTTTCGATCAACCAACGTTGATATGTAAATGAAGGAGAATATGGCTGCATACGTTCCAATCGGATACCGATTGCTTGAATGCGTTTGAAATCCTCGATATGTTTCTTTTCTGCAAAAGACAATGGTTTCCACAAATTCATGATCGAAATCGAATTGGTCATGGATTTTGAATTATATCTATTAAAAGCACCTTGGAAACTTTTTTTAGAGAAAAAACCATATTTTGCTTTTCTTCTCCTTGAACCATAAGTAATATAGAGCCTTTTCAGCAGTTCTTCATTTGCGAAAATTTCTCGGCGTGAAAACACAAGACGCTGCTCTTGAAATAGGAAGGGATCCCAAATATATCGTCTTCCTAGAAAGAACATAGGTTTATTAGAGTCTTTATATTGCATCGGATATTGTATAGAAAATTGAGATCCTCCCATCTGCCCTTTTTCAAACGATCCGAACAGGTACGAAGATCCCAATTCATTGGTTCTTTTTGTACGATCGAATCGATTACTGCGAAGAAAACTAAGACGCCAGATCCTAGGAGCCCAAACTATTTTATTTATTACCCTATCCATTTGTTTTGCGCCGAGAGTTTCTTCTAGAAACTTCAATTCATATTCTTTCAGAAATCGTGTCATATCTAGATGATTTCTCATTTTGGGCTGAGGAGCAAATGTGATTTGATCCTTATCGGACTTACCCCGACATATTCCTAACCATGGAAACTCGACCAGAAGACTTTCTAAAAGACTAGAAGCTAGATTGAAATCATGCTCAGCGAATATATCGAGAGAAATCCAATTCTCTCTATTTCGTTCCGATATATACCACGAATCTCGAGCCGCTGATCCGGCCAAGCAACCCAAAATATGGGGGAGTATGGTAAATTCCTTCATAGTTGTTTCGGCAATCGAAGGTTCTAAATACCATTCGGACAAATAAGAAAACCTTTTCTTCCATAATTCCTTTTTTGTAGATAGAGGATTCATGGGAGAATTTCTTCTAAGTGTATTTTGTATAACAGCCTTTCCTACCTTGTAGAGAAGTCTTTCGTCATTTTTACCGAATCCAACCTGATTATCTATAGATTCCAAACCAAAATTTTGCCTATAAAGAGCTAATCGAATTGTATTAATGTCTATAACTGATTTCTTTCGGGTAATACTAATTGATAAGGCTTCATTGGCAAGTGCTGCTAGATCTCGTGCATTAGAACCTATGGTTCTAGATCCAAATTCATCGGGACAGGACAACTGTTTTTCCGAGTAGAACCCTTTGCTACGTAAAAGAATGGGAAATTCCCTTTGTCGTTGTGGGATAACAAGCATTCGAATATTGATCGATCTATCTAATCGATTTGGAGCTATTAGAGCTGGATCCACTTTTTTGGGGATATGAGTCGAAGCAATAAAAAGAATATTTCTGATAGAATCTTTCTCATCATCTCTAGAGAGATGGTTCACTAATAAACCGAGGAAAAAGTCAGTTAAGTTTAAACCAAAGAAAGATTGATTTAGGTCATTGAAATGAAGTTGATGAATGTTTGGAATCCATATTATGCAAGGAGACATTCTTTTCGCCAATTCGAGGGTAAGATTGAATTGTTGCATTTTTTCTTTCACCTTATTTTCAAAATCAGTCATACTACTTCCAGTACCAGGGTAATTTAAATATTCACCATACAATAACTTGTTCAGAGATATTTTAATTAAAGGAACATAAGAGTCTGCTGCTAGACTTTTGGCCAAATAGGATCGGCCAGTTCCCATAGGACCTATAAGTAAAATCCCTTTGGAAAGTAATGATCCTGTGTCGAGTGAGAAAGGTTTTCCATTAAATGTGGGGTTGGTTGGACACAATATTTGTGAAGAGGTAATCTTCTGACAAAAGGCAAGGAATACCCATCTTTCTGCTAAACAAAATTGATCGAACTTATAATTCATTAGATCTTTTTGATAAGTGTAAGCCAAATATCGTAAGTGAATAAGTCCCGGCTGTTCAGTAATTTGATAACCAAATTCATTCTTGAAGAAATTATGACTGTAAGTCAAATTCGATTCAAATTGAGAAATGTTTTTTCTCGTCATTAGAAATTGAACTAGTAATTCTATCTCTTTTTCGGAGATATCCATGCTAGAACACAATCTGTTAAACTCTCTTATTATAGTTATAGGCGAATAAAGCTTTCTATTCTTAATCTTATTCTTCATAGAAGAATAGCTGGATGTAGAAGAGAACAAGAGACTAGGTACAGAAGTATTCATTAGTTTTTGCAACTCGATCACGTATGACGGATCCTTTAAATACTTTATGAGTTCAAAGTCTATCTTTAAATTGATAAAGGCTAAGGAAATAACTTCAAAATATTGAAGAACGAAATACCCAAGGACGAAAAAAGGGATAAGAATCCCATATTCATACCCCCGAGCATTTAGTAATCTCAGATGTCCCCATATGAATGGTACTGATGACTTCTCTCGATCACTTGTTTCCTCTATGAAAAAATCCTCACAGGAAGACAAAAACTCATTCCAAGGATTCGTTACAAATAAAAACTTATTAAGAAGATTCGTTCTGAATCTAAAACTCAATTGAAATAGATTCGTTATAAATTTCCGTTGTATAGGTTCCCATAATGGATGATAAAGTTCCCACAAGATATTCAATTTATGCATAATCTTATGTTTAATATCTCGAAAAATAGATACAAATTGATTATTGCCATGTAGCAATATCTCCGGAAGAGTATCTAAAAGTATATTTACAAGATATTTAGACCATGCAGAAGTAAAAAACCAAGGCATATAGGTTTTAAACAGTTCCCATTTTGAAAAAATACTATCTATTCGATAGATCCTATACATCTCCTGTTTCTTAACACGTTCATTAAAACGAGATGATGGTATAATTTTATGTTCCTCTTTAGATGAAATTGAAAGGGTACTCCTTCCATCTATGCCTTTTTTTCTAATTATGTTTTTTGAACTTTCGGTTACAAGCCAATCTTGAATACGATGAAGCATTTCCTGGTTCTTATTGGGAAATATTTCGGATAGTAAATCATCTTGATAAGATCGAGTTTCAATAAGACCCATGTTTGAACTGAAACCCTTTTTAAGGTACTGATCGAGGTTGTTTTCTTCTGAATCGGATCTATTGATAAAAGGTTCACAATAAGTTTTTTCAAAATTGACTATTTGTTTTTTTGTTAAAGGCGTTGTATAAATCTCTTCAATCGAGGAAAGATATCTTTTGTCACGAACGAATGGATTCAATCGAGTTAGTAATTTGAAGGATCTGTACAAGTCATAGATTAATACAAACGTTTGGTCACCACTTTGTTTTCGTTGTAAATATTTAGGTAAGAATATGTTAGATACTTGTGATTGGATGAACGAAATAGTATCTTTATCTAAGTGAACGGGTCCTATTTCATCAATAGGCAAAGAAGAGAGATTGGTGTGGATGGACAAAAAATTGAATAATTGTCCATATGTAAGATTCTTCCTTTTTATATGAATCCTTTCCATATAAGAAGGTAATCTCTTATTATAATTTGACCGAGGATGATGCAAATAATCAAAAAATTGGAGCGTATTTGCTCCGTGAAAAGAAGCTCTCAATGAGCTCTGATCAGATAGTTTCGCGGGATTCAACCAATTGTCTCCATCGTTGGATATCGTCGAAAAATCAGTGTTATCGAATGATTCCATGCGATTATTTTCATAATTGAATAAGTCAATAATCAATGGATTAATCGGTATCTCATTCGGAATAAATGGTGCAATTGTTCTTTCATCGATCAATAATTTTGATCTTTGTGAAAGATTATAGTCATATAAAAGAAAGGGTTTATATTTTTTTAAATGAACGATTAGAGCACCAATTGGCTCCAACAACTCATTTAATTGTAGATAATTAAGACTTTTGAGTTTATGAAAGCGAAAATCCAAAATAGAAATGAAATTATTGAACTTATAATTGAACTTCGAAATTATATTGAAGTTCGAATTTAAGATCTTGAGAATATTTTCAGAGAGGGAAGAAAACTTTGAATAATCTTTTTTGTTGGGAATTACAGACCAACCAATTGAATCTTTATTAGTATTAGTACATGATTCAATTGGATCAAACACTATTTTGAAATAGTTTTGTTTAGAAACAAAATGTTTCCAATATTTTAGAAAGTATTCGGTCTGATTGGACCATTTGTACACATTCAAATTCCGATTTATATTTTTATTTGTTCGAATAATAAAATGTTTGAACCATTCTCTCTGACTTTTTCTCCAATTTGATGAATGACGGCCAATTGTATCTTTCGTTACATTATGAAAACTTTCATTTTCTATCCAATTTGTTTGAATTTGATCCTTTAAATTGCGACTGAACCTGTTCATAAAATAGAATCTGTTGAATGCATTTGCCGAATATACAACAATCTTATATCGAATCGATTCATACCAATTGAAAGCTTCAGTTCTATAATAATTAAGAGGGGTTTCGATCTCCAAGCGATTTTTGAAATAGCTTTGGCTCAATTCTTTGTTGATTATTTGATCTAAATATTCATCTTCTTTACCAGTAATATTGAGTAGAACCCATAAAGATTGATTCTTCAATTTATCCCTGTGGTTGAAGATCCGATTGAATCTCAACGATCCATTCTCATTGAGTTCATATAATAGATTCATGTGATGATCAATATCAAGGGAATTCTTATCATGAACCTGGCTAGGCTTAGTTATTGATAGAATGAATTGATCTGTTATTTTCAGAACGATTTTTTTCGTTTTTGATCTCAAATTGTTGTGCAATATGTACTGTCCTTGCTTTCTAATAATATTACATCCGGGATCTGATGAAATAGTACAATTTGAGGAAGGATTTTCGATTTGAAAATATGTTTTGATCTTCCATAGATAAACTATCCTATTCATTAATGAATTGGATTTTGAATCCCTGAAATCCTGGAAAAAAACATCTTGTTGCCTTTTAAAGAATCTTTTAAATAAGTTGAAATCTTCAATGGACTTCTTAGTAGCACTAGGACCACCCATACACGGTTCATCTATTGGCAATATGTTAAAAAAAGAATAACGAATTGATTTTGTAAAATTATCAATGAATCTTTTCCTTTCCTTTGGAAAGGAATTATCTTCCATATATCTTTGATCTTCTTTAAATAATTCTTTCGCCCAAGAGATTGGAGAATATTCTGATAAACACTTTGAGGACAAATCTGATTCTCTTTTTGTTTGTTCTCTTTCAATAGGAGAAAGATCCCAAAGAATTGATCTTTCTCTTCGTTGCTCAATCTCCGTTTTATTTCTTGTGAATGGATCTTCACAAAGATCTTTTTCAGGTTCCCAATACTCATTTTTGGTTGAATTTATAGTTGAATCGATCTTCAAATTGATATCTTTCTTATCCTTCTCTGAATGAGTTTCGCCCGGTCCTTTATTTTCCGAGATAATCTCATCCTTCTTGTTCATGTTCCTGTCATATCCTGAATTGAAACTAATGGGATTGGAATGCTCTATGGATCGATTGTAAGATCTTTTCAATTGGAACGACAGGAAAAGATGCGGAAATATCAACCAATTTTTAGTGAAAGGTTTTAAATATTCTTCCGATGTTTCATTTCCAAGTTCCATAAAGTTTATATGTATAGGAAAGAGTTTCATCAAATAGAAATTTTTTCTCTCAATCATACTACTTTTATGATTGAAGCGATATGTAAGGACCGATAATGTAAGTACTACTACACCTTGGATCAAAAAATATGGATTGCTTTTGCGTAGATCGCGTAAAAGCAACGTACTGACAATTCTAAGGTCAAAGAGCTTTATAAGGCGCTCTCGATGCGAAAGGATTTGAATTAAAAATCTCACCAAATTGGATTCGGTCCATTGATTGCATAGAAATTGATAGCTTTGTATCTCCTCCAATTTCACTATCCAGGATCTGTTTTTTTTCATTTTTTTTTTTTTACCCCCCCCCCTTTTTTTTTCATCCCAATTAATGGAATATATAAACTAATATTGATTTAATATAATTGAAATCTCGTGTCAACTAATATGGATTTAATATAATCGGAAAGATTGTGTCAACTAATATGGATTTAATATAATCGGAAAGATTGTGTCAACTAATATGGATTTAATATAATCGGAAAGATCGTGTCAACTAATATGGATTATATATAATCGGAAAGCTCGTGTCAACTAACCAATACCATTATACTAAATGGATAGTAAATATACCAAATGGATAAAATCCATTCCGTTTTTTCTCTTATTTTATGGGCGAACGACGGGAATTGAACCCGCGCGTGGTGGATTCACAATCCACTGCCTTGGTCCACTTGGCTACGTCCGCCCCGTAAAAACAAACCAATTGTCTCTATCCACGGTCATTTCTTACAAGAAGAATCAATTTTATAGGTTAATGAACTAACGTTTGTATGTAGGTCGACGACCCCTGACAGGGGATCAGAGCAAGATCGATGACTAGCTCCTAACCAACTCTCGAACAAGTTGTTCAGTCCAGCCTTGGACCTCTGTAAAATGTCTGTTTACAATATTTGACATGAATCAAATATGAGAGAATTTGATTGGGTCCCGAATCACCCAATTTAAGATCCGAGTCTATACTCATATTATAGAATGACTATGTTTATGATCTTTATCCAGCATCCATGGCTGAATGGTTAAAGCGCCCAACTCATAATTGGCGAACTCGCGGGTTCAATTCCTGCTGGATGCAGAGGAACTGCCCATATCCATTATTTCTGGAATGGGAAGAAGGATGAGGAGTAACAACAAACATGAAATTGAACAGTACCAAACCTTTCATTTTTTTTTTTGAAAGGCTTGGTACTGTTCAGTTAAGCAATACACAGTAACAATCCATCGGAATA